TCTTAGCATCCAACGCCCAACCATCTGCCGAGGGCATTAACTTGGCCCATCTTGACGCCCAAGACCGCTTCGAAGTCAAGGTGGATATAATCCAGCAGATGGCAGTCCTTGATCCAAGTGGCGATTGGACGGGACGGGGAGCGCGGGCCCTGGACAATCCCTCATCAGAAGGGGAACCTTCCTTAATAGAGCTCTATCGCCTTAGGGACGAGCTCCATGAGGGAGGAGTACAATCCGATGCCTTAAATTAAATTAAATAGGCTAAAGGAAAAGATTTTCACCAGGGTAGATAATCTGGATGAGAACTCCACTACTTAATCTACTGGCGTGGTGCTACTGGATGCTTCTGATCAATAGAACAGGAAGAGGAGGAAAAAAAAGCTTATGATGAGCATCTATTTGAGTCGATCATTTCCAAGATCTAATTCCAGTTTCTTCTTATGTAGTGGAAAGGCCTTACAATCTGAAGTTTTACGCTTAGGGGAAGAAATGTTCTTGGTGGATGCAGGACCTGGGACCCCCAGAATTTGTATGCAAGATGAGCCTACAGGAGTGCCAATCAACCGAGCCACCAGGTTTGAGAATAAGGTGGGATCCCTGGATCTAGTGGCCGGTGAATCACTGATCAAAAAGAAGATTTTGGAGAGATTATTCATCGATCTAGTGGCCGGCGAATCGCTGATCAAAGAGCGAGCAGCCGCCAGGTTTAATGATTTGGTGGGATCCACAGATGTAGTGGCTGGTGAACCGCTTCTTCTTCTTCCACGAAGATTCAGACAAAACCGAGCTTGGATGGAACTGAACAAGATTTGGCGAACGAATACAAAGGTAAAAGGCTTTATTCTTAATAAAGTAAAAGGAGGTTATTCAGTAGCCATCGCGGGTTTCATTACTTTTCTTCCATTCCGTTCTCACAAGAAAAGAAGAAGGAAAAAGATATCGAATGATCGATTCACCATTGAGAGCATTAACCCCAAAAGGACGAATATTGTGGTGTTCTAATCTTTTGTGCATCTTTCTCCCATGCTTTTCTTTGGTCAACAACCAAGCACAACTATTTATAATGAATTCATCACTATAAAGGAGAAGTGAACCGTTCAGGCAAGCGGTTTGCTTTCTCAGAAGGACACTACGTAGTAGATTGATTAGTAATGAAAAGAAAACATACTATTTACCAGTATGGGTCAATGCTCGATGCGACCGGTCCCCAAACTTATTCACCCAACGATTGGTTGGAGATTTCCGTTTCGGAATCTTCTCCATCTGAAAAAAGTTTTTCTATAGGGGCCCCCACGGTCTACACTAGTTCCGATTCTGAAGCGTCCACTGGTATCCGATATGAACTCCCTGATTATTCCCCACTAGATCTTAATATGAATCAGATGAGTGAAGAGTTTAGGAATGTTTGTCTCTTCTTTAAAGGTCAAATCGAAGATATAGGGGCGGACTTGCCATCCACCTGGTCTATCGAAGGATTTACGCAGTTGGTGCTTGGGGAAGAGGAGGTCTTCGACCCCTCTTATCTCTCTGATGTCTATTCGAACCTTGTGGAGTGTGGATTTCATAGTAGTTATTGGGAGCGTGCTTTCGACCTTATTTTATTACTACATGGTTTGATTTAGTTCCAAATCTTTCTAATTGTCGGTATCTTCTTTTCTTTGTCCGTGGTCCACCGCATCTCGTGCTCATATGTCCTTCGACTTACTATCTGTTTCTTTGGTGCTATTGTAGAATCCTTTCGGGAAGGTCTCCATTCTTCCATTGTCGTCCAAGTCGAATCACTGATTAAGGAGTTATCTGGCACTAGGAAAAAGTAATCTTTGCAAAAAGATGAGGCCCCCCGGGGGAAAGAAGAGTGGGTATGAGGGCTTCTTTCACATAAGATGATATAGGATCCCGGTAAATTCCTGTAGGACAGATCTCAACAGACTCTGTGAACGAAGCTACGTCTGTAGCCTTAAATGGGGGAAGAACTGGGGGCCACCACATATCGTATCCAGCTATTGCATTCTTAGTTTTTGGTTATTTTATCCATGATAGAATAAGATTATATGTCGATTTATAAAAGCAATGTCTTAAGCCCGCCCCAAGAGCTCGACGGTAGAGCAGTCGGCTGACTGGTCGTAGGTTCAAATCCTACTTGGGGAGAATTTCTAAGAAAGACGAGAGGATGCCGAGGGTTGATTCGGGGCAATGACTCAAATCTCGTTAATTTTAATTCGAGCCAAGCTTTGTATTCCAGTCGGTGGGCGGGATCAGCACGGGAAGCACATGCTTATCGGATAGGAGGACAGAAAGGGGTTGGCGAGAGACTTGCCAATCTGCAGCAGTCTTATTATTGGCCCCGCCTCGGAAGGACGATTTAGAAGATCATAGGTAAATCAGTCGGAGGTGAAGGGATTTATTTTCTCGGAATTCTTAAACTAAACTATCGAGTTAGAGATCGGGCTGCAGGGCACGACATATATACCCGCAACTGTGGGTAAGGACGAAGGGAATATCACTATGTATGGTCTTAAGGAGGAGAAGTCCTTGGTTGCTTTGGCTGTTCTTGTAGTTGCTTTGGTTCTTGCTGCCACTTTCACAGGTGCTGCGGCAATGAGGGCGAGGAGGTTAGACTTTTTATAGAGATAAGCAGTTTGACAGTACCCCGCTGGATAAGGGAGGGGGGGACCTCGGGCTTATGATTTGTTCTTATCAGATTCAATGGGGCTGGGGGTTCGGATCGATAGATCCACTTTTGATAACATTGGAATTTATCCTATTATGGACATAGGAACTCCTCCTTTTTAGTTTAGTTTCCTCTCCTTGGGAAAATGAGCTTACATGCTTCTTTCCTTCCTCTTCCTAGCCGTATCGATAGAGTTCAACTCCCAGTCTCAGGTCAAATGCAGAAGAGACACTTTGTACCTCGGGTCGTATGGAAAGGAGTAAGCAACTTAAGACCTGAAGAGGTATTCTCAATCTAAGGCTACGCACCTTGCCCCACTAATAGGTAGGCTGAACCGCACCAGGCCACACAGGCTGAATCGGCATCACTTTCGTCGGGAAAGACACACAGCACAACGGCATCGGCAGCATTCACAGCTGAGCTCATTCTATCACTCTAACTTGCAGCCTATTCTTTCACAAGAACCATGGCATGAGATGCTTTCTGTACTGCTCATGTCTAGCAAAGAGACAAAGATCATAGCGTGTCTACTATTGCTATTGATTCAACCTCCTCCTCATATAAAGTCAGAAGTGCCACAGCTTTTTAGTTTTCCAACTAAGTCAAAGTCCGCCAAGGAAATGGAAGAGCTCCAGAACGACAACATAACCCTGCCAGCTGAGTTGGATGCTACCACTGCTCAACTAAACGAGTCAGAAAGAAAAAAGAACTCCTTGCGAGTTTCCTTAGAAGAAATTAATTACAAAGTGCAGGCTCAACTAAACTTCCTCCAGCGCGCACGAGCTGCCTACAGCCCTTACGCGCAGCAGCCTTCACTCATTAATAAGCTTTCGGGGCAGGGAAGGAGGAGTAAAGCCCGGAATGCCTCTTTAGTCTTTATAAGCCAGCTAAGGGGTCCACGAAGCGTCCAAGGAATTGCGACTGCTCGATACCGGCCGATTCCTGCTTGAATTGAGCTCTCCGGATTAGTTTTCTTGATTCAATCCAAACTTGACTTTAGATTCTCGTAAAAAGAGAAGTTCTCACTCGTAGTTATTAGTAAGGATTGAGAAAGCTCAGCCCTCTCTCTCTATTTATCCAAGAGATGGAAGAAAAGAGAGGCGAGTTCAGACTGAATCCATCTCTGAAACCAAAGAAAGCCACTTGATAAAGGAACAAAACCTATTTGCTTAACATAACACATGGAATTCGAACGAACGACCACTTATCTTTCTGTCTAGGTCTGCTTCAACGAGCCTCGCTACTTCATGGAGTGAAAGGGGCCTCCAAGTAAAGGCGGCCGAGGGAACCGCCTGCCTAGCAACATCTTTTCTGGGTAAGTGACTCTTCTTTATTTATTTTATATAAACCATTTTTCAGTCTAGTTTGCCACAAGGCATGCAAGCGAGGCCTATGTGGAAGAAAGAAGTCAAGTTGGACACTTTTACATTTTTATAAAATAAAGAGGTTTAGCACTTTCTGTAGGCTTCATGGTGCTGGATTTAGAGTAATCTCGCGACTCTCCAGCACTCTCTCAAAACGGTATGAACGTTTGAGGAGTGTTTGGTTTAAGTCTTGCTTACCATTTGATTTGTGGCTAGGAAGGGGTAACCCTCTTAGTCCTTATCTGAAGGGTCACTTAATAAGCTTATTAAGACGGGCCTATAAGCCCAAAGACCTAGTGGTCCCGCCAGACTCGATTTATAAGTCTGAGTCTATGGCGTATCTCACTGAGGTCACCCTTTTACGTTCATGGACAGCCAATTGGCTCCAGTACGTTAAATGGTATTATAAAAAAGCACTTCTGCCTAGTGTACTCCTTAAGGACTTCTTCGATGCACCTGTCTTCACTCGACACTGGAAGGTGAAGAGTGAGGACCCTGAGTTAATCCGATTTGGATTGCTCTGGCGTCTTTACGATGAGGTTGCAAAGAAAGGTCCGTCCTATATTATATGGGTTTTATCCTTGCGGACAGTAAGTTAACTCATCCTGTTACTTTACTTGGAGGGGTCTCCGGTACGGAGTTCCTTTGGTTTGCTTCTAGGTTACCTTAACTGAACCCAATCCCATCCTTCTCATTCGATCCGTGCTATTAACGAATTACCACTTTTTCTGTGGTTTCGATTCAAAAGAAGTGGTTGAGATCCTCTAGCCTTCCACTTCGAGACCGACCAAAGCGAATAGGCTGGCGCGAAGGAGAATTATATTTGTTCTTCGATTCCCATCCCAAGTGAAAGTCTAAAAGACTAATCCAATCCCACTCTTGGGTGACCTTATCCATTTGGCGGATTTAACACAGGTCACATCAAAAGAGAATGAAGGGCGTTTAGCATAACTCCTTCGAGAACGAAATCCCAAATACAGATTGGGCAAACTCTACCCCATCTTCAACTCAAATTCCTGTCCTGGGAGAGGTCCATTCTCAAGAAAATTCCGTCCTCTCTCTTTCTTACTAGGCGACAAAGCGGAATCCCCTATGTAGAATAAATCGTTTGACCTTTATTGCACTTGAGGAAGACCCGACCTCCGAATACCAAGCTTAAATGCTTGCCTGAGTGCGCCTATTACCCTTATAAGTCGTAGTTCCCCAATCGTCTTTGGACAACCTGCCTTTTGAGGAAGATATCGTAATATCAAGATCTAAGATCTTACCACTTTCCTTTTTAGCTGGGCTTGTTGTCTTGTACTTTGAAAGGGACATTATTTAGACTACTACTGGCGCTTCCAATTAGGATGCATAACATTCTCTCTTAGGGGGGAAGGTTGACTTAGCCTGCCTCTCCCATCATGACTTTCATTCATGAAGGACAAAAAAAGCAATGATGATCAGAAGAGTCTTGGTCACTAGAAAGTGTTTAAGAGCAGAAGGAGGGGCTTTCTTTCTTAGCCCTGAAAACAACCTTTTCGTAGTTCTTGCTGCTCAAAAATCAGGTTGATGAGGATATTATGAGTTGAATATCTTTCATCTGGGAAGGTGGTAGTATATATATAATACCCCCACGAGCAAGGGAAATGATTATTCCCAAGGCTCAAAGCGATTGAGTGCTTGACTAAGTGAGTAGTCGGATTAAAGGCTGATGTGCCTCAGTGATGGCTTTACAAAGGAAATGGAAATGCAGACTCCCCGGGGTGGGACTGGGGACATGCACTGACACTCACTAACTATCTATCTATTTTCCTTTTGTCCAAGGAAAGCGGGACAATAGACCTAACCGGGTATGAAATCCTCCCTTCTACGTTCCATGGATCCTTTGTTACCTAATTCCCTTAAACACGGAATTGCTCCTAGTCTTTACCCAAGATATGTCCCTGCAATAAGAAAATTTTCTCTTTGCTTAAGCACGAGATTCGACAGTTGTGATTCTCTTGGATTGAGCTTTCTCACTCTTTCTATGCCTCTTCCTTGGCCCACAACACACACGCGGCGCTAAGGTTCCCGTGGCAACTCAAGCTAGGATTTGAAGCCAGGATGAGCGGATTTACCGTGCCCGGTTCTTTCCTATTCTTTTCTTATACTAATTAAGTTCCTTACGCTTAGAACTAGAACTAGAACGTGAGGCATGGTAATGGCGCATGTGTTCTATTCTATTGATCCAGTTTAGGCAGCTTCAGGAAAGAAGTCAATCAAGCAGGAATGGACAAAATGTCTTCTGCTGCTATCTTATCTGCTAAAATGAAAAAAATCTTCTTATCTATGTCACTAATCAGAGTCGGAGAGACCCACGAGACTTTCTTTTCTCCCGGCTATAGCGCGAGAGAAAGGCGAACAGCTGATTCTCAAGCAGGGGATTCGTCGAAAACAACCTATCTGTCTACTTGCTTTCAGTTCTGTTCCCGTCTCGATCTTAGCTTAAAGCTCTCAACCTATTCTATTCTTGCGCAAACCAAGTTCACTGCCTTAATTTAGGAGTGAAATAACCCGCAATGAGTAGAAGGGACTTTGCCGGGTATTCCTTCTTCTTGATAGCGCAGGGGCACAGCGGTAAATACCGAGGAAAGAAGATAAGAAAATTTTATCCCACGCCACGGTAGAAAGTCTTCTGTGGAGGAAGGAAGCCAGGCATAGAGGTGCGTGCCTTGGAAGTTTTAATGCCCAAGGTCCTTCGACAAGCCCTTTGCTAAAGCTTCTATGGATTGCACCTTTAGAAAGGAAATCAGCATTTAGGACAATTTTCCCAAGGAAAAATGGCACATTTCGATGTATCGTAGGAAAGGAAATCCGATCTATGAAAAAATTCCCTAAAGAAAGTGTCGATTTCACTTATTAGGAGTAGGAAAAGGTCCCTCGAATGGCATGGTACGTCGAATTGAATACTATGAATGGAATCTTATTCAAGCCGGTTCTGAGGCATCTCCCGAGGAGGGCGGTCTCACTATACAACAGGGTTTTTTCTTCATCAAGGAAAGTAGTCGTAGAGTGCACCCTCTAAAGGCGTGCAAGCGGGGGGTTTTCCTTGCCCCTAGACCATAGAGAATAAGGCAATGCTGCTCCGGACTCAGTCAGTGCTCAGTCCTTACTCTAACAAGTAAGCAAGTAAACTACCTTAGAGCAGTAGCACGCACAGGGATAGAAAACCTTCTGATCCCAAGGAATGCGCGTCTGGTCCTATCGTATAGTTGATGGAGGTTGCTTTAGTTTAGGAGTGATTTTTCCCTCTAACTGGAAATCTCATAAGAGAATCAAGCTCCGAAAAGAAAGGTTTTGATTCGTCTTTGCTTGAGTAAAGAAAGCTTTATACGGAGCTGGATAAAACAGTAAAATGAGAAGTCTGTTCACGTCAGGCAATGGTTTGGTTTTGTTGATCTAATTGATGTCGAGATTAAGTGAGTCTTCAGTGTACTTTAGTAATAGTATGGATGGATATAGTGGGCGTATTTTCTTACCTGTCCACTCAAGGCATTGCAAGCAAATGGTTTTTGAAAAGCGCTAGAAATCGTGGTCAACTTTTTTCCAGTGCGGGTTTGACCTTTATTTGGTATAAAGAAACTCATGTCGTACAGCCAAGTAGAAAAGCGGCGAAACAGAAATTCTCGTAGAAAATGTTTTCTAGCTATTCGTGGATCGGTTCGGAAGACTTGAGCAGTAGGTTTCGACTCGGTCAACTGTAAGGATGAAGATTGACTTAACTTAAGAGAAGAAATCACGTAAGTGATATAAAGAATCGTTCAGTACGCTAATCTTGACAGTAAAATGAGAAGTCTGTTCACGTCAGGGCCCTTTGAATGGAATCTGGAGATGTACTAGCATGTCTTTTTTCGTCAAGATTGGCTTGGTGTTCAGTGTACCGCCATATTTCTATTTTCCCATGTCTTTCTTGACCCAACCAGCGATTTACAACAAAGAAGTCTTTCCTCTTGTTGGGGGGAGCAGAGCGAACAAAGAAATGAGCCTTTAATGAACAGTAATGCACTGGTACTCTATGGGAATCCAACGCCTAGTGATTTACTTTTTTTAGAGAGTTCTTCCTTCCCCTCTCACTCCCCCTTTTTCAAGAAAGAAGCCCCGCTCCCTAAGCTAAGAAGGGGCCCCTCTCTGATAAGGAAGGAAACGAAAGAATCTGCATTTT